GCCCAATTTTCTTCTGATCTCGATAAAGCTACTCAGAATCAATTGGCAAGAGGTCAACGATTGCGTGAGTTACTGAAACAATCCCAATCAGCCCCTCTCACAGTGGAAGAACAGATAATGACCATTTATACCGGAACAAATGGTTATCTGGATGGATTAGAAATTGGACAAGTAAGAAAATTTCTCGTTCAGTTACGCACTTACTTAAAAACGAATAAACCTCAGTTTCAAGAAATCATAGCCTCTACCAAGACATTAACCGCTGAAGCAGAAAGCTTTTTGAAAGAAGGTATTCAAGAGCAACTGGAACGTTTTCTACTTCAGGAGAAATTATAAAAAAAGAAACGTTCTTATTTTTGATTCTTTAGTCAATTTTACTCTTTAATTTTAATTCAATTTTTAATAAATTCTATAAATAGAAGTCTATAAGTATATAATAGAAAGAAGTATATAACTATCAATATATCTATATTGATATTGCGTCCAATAGGATTTGAACCTATACCAAAGGTTTAGAAGACCTATGTCCTATCCATTAGACAATGGACGCTTTTCCCTTTTTTTTTACTTTCCAATTGTTAAAAAAAAAAAAAAGAATGTGCGAAATCTTTTTAGTAATTGTGTATTGAAGTTAATTCAATACACAATTGCTATTAGACAATTCTAATAGAGAAAATTAAAATTGTCTCTAATAAAAAAAAGGGGCAATTGTGTATTGAAGTTAATTCAATACACAATTGCTATTAAACAATTCTAATAGAGAAAATTAAAATTATCTCTAATAAAAAAAAGGGGCAATTGTGAATTTAGAGCGGGTAGCGGGAATCGAACCCGCATCGTTAGCTTGGAAGGCTAAGGGTTTTAGTCGACGTCGATCGATCATTTTTATATTTTTAACGTCTCTAATTCAAAACCGAACATGAAACTTTGGTTTCATTCGGCTCCTTTATGATGGATGGAGAAATTCCCAAATAAAAAAAGACGGGAACGAAATCAAAATTCGACCCATAACATCTATGTTAGCTTTTTTTTTCCGTCTGGGTACTTGCACAGAAAATTTTGCTTTCTAGATGATCCTTCTAGAAGATAGATCAGGCGAACTCGAACAATCTTTCTAGTTACTTCGTTCTTTATTTCTATATTAACGGAATCCTTAGGAAAAGTATTTGGTTTCTACCGAGCTAAAACAATATAATATGTCGATGTCTTTAGTAAACCAAAGTTCTCGTTTAATAGCTATTTTGCTTCAATTTTTTCTATACCAAACAATGAATAGAACTGAAGATTTAGTTACGATTAGAAAGAAACTTTTCTAGCTTTATCCATGGATCCTCTTGTTATACTTATTGAATTGTAAATAGTCATCCAATTCAAAAATTATGTTTCGGAATTTCATAATCCAAATTTACAATTGATTAGAGTCTTTGGATACAAATTACGAGAATCTATAATCTTCCTTGAATCTTTCATTGAAAGGGAAAGGACTAAATCCTTTTAAGAAATAAAATTTTTGATCGGAAGATGAATCAAACCGAGAGACCCTTTAACTATTAAAGGGATTAAAGGAACGAATCACACTTTTACCACTAAACTATACCCGCTACAATGCAATTATTGTATATAAATTAACCTTTTGTCGAACAAAGTAATCGGGGGTGTAATAAAAAAAATAAGAAAATTCTAGCGTTGACTTAATAAAATTAGTAAAAGCGGATTCAATTCCACTTTTTTTCAATTTCAAATCTTTTTTGTCTAAAAATCCATCGGATGAGTCTTTTTAACTTTAACAAAAAAAGGCCCGGCTGGGGACTGACCAGGCCAGGCTATTAAAATAAAAAAGATCTTTTACTTGTGTTTTGACGAGACAAAATAAAAAAAGGATTCTCTATTTCTATTATTGTGGTTTTATTTATTTCTATTTATCTTTCGCGCCTTTTCTTTATCTAATCTTTATCTAAATTTTTAATGTAACTAGAATTACTGAGAAAGGTCTATAAAAACAGTTATATATATAGTAATATATATATATTATATATATAAATAGAGGATAACTATATTTATATAATAAAAAAGAAATTATATATATATATAATAAAATAGAGAAAATGAAAAAATATATATAATATAAAGAATAATCTATACAAAAAAAAAAGAAAGCTTTTTAAGAATAAAGTGGAGAAGGTTCTTTTTCAAGCCTTTTTTTTTTTATGGAACCTAATAAGTATCCCTTTTCGATTAGGAGAGATGGCTGAGTGGACTAAAGCGTTGGATTGCTAATCCATTGTACGAGTTAATCGTACCGAGGGTTCGAATCCCTCTCTTTCCCTTTCTCCTTTTGATGGTGTGTAATAGATAAAATCCTAATAAAATTCGCCATTTCCACTAATTAAATAAAGCAATAAAAAACCTTTCTTTTTTATTCTTCACGTCCCGGATTACGTCCTGGATCATTAGATAGGAATCCAAATATGAAGAGAGAAACAAAGAATATAACTACAGTGTATACCAAAAGTTTGAGAGTAAGCATTACACAATCTCCAAGATCTTACTAAAAAAAAAAAGAGAATAGATTCTCTATTTTTATACCAAATATCTAATTTTGATACCAATAAATAAAAAAAAAGGTTTCAGAAAGTCATTTGTAATTAAGATACATAGTCGAATCTTTTATCTTCAAACAGATTTGCATACCAATCATCTAGATATTTTTTTGGTGAACTCAAATCTAATTAGGTTCTTTCATTTAGGGAAAAGAGGATAAAATTTAGGAAATAGAAATGATCCAGATTTAGTATGGCTACCAAAAAAATTCAATGTTTGAATTGAGAGTTCGTTCATACGTCAAGATTTTTTTGATCTTTTGAATTGTTGGAAGAATAAAAATCGTGAATTTTTTTAAGACAGTATTAAGAATTTCATCGAAAACTTACAGCGGCTTGCCAAACAAAGGCTAAGAGAAGAAAGAAAAGAGGTATTACGGGCATAACATCTACGATTGGATTCAAAAAGGCGTAGGCTTCCGGCAATTTGGCGACTAAAAAAGTGCTTGAAAAAAGGGCAGAATTAAAACAAATACAGATCAAATTAAATATATTAAGCATAACAAAAATTGGTGTTCTTGTGGATAATTTAATTTTGATTGAGTTATTAATCTATTTTTTATATAAGGAAAAAAATAAAGAAAGATAGTCTAAAAAGACTTTGTTGAACTTACTCAATCAAAAATCCTTTCATTCTCTTATGAGAATGAAAGAAATAATATTTTCATACAATATCTTAATTGAATTCTATGTAATGATCAATAAAGTAAGTTTGATTTGCTATCTACACGTGTTAAAACTCGAGCACCAATGTAATCTATATTTCATTTTGAATTGACGAACAACCAATAGGAATATTACTCTTTTAGTAGTCTTGAATAAAAATCGAAATGGGGCGTAGCCAAGCGGTAAGGCAACGGGTTTTGGTCCCGCTATTCGGAGGTTCGAATCCTTCCGTCCCAGAGTACAGTCATTACGGAATCAATCTTCTATTGCCTTTGTACACCATCTTTCTCTTTCTGTTTAAAAATCCAATAGTTTTTAAGAATAAAATATTGAAATGAAAAGAAGAATAAACTTATTTTTCATCATTTCAACCGAATTCAAAAAAATCTATTTGCTTTTTTAATTTGTGTGTGATGCGGGTAAGTAAGGTAGAACCATAGATTCTAAGAGTTTTAATAAAAAAAATCTATATTTATATATAGAAATATAGATTTATATTCAAACTAATATGGGATTCATTTGAATTCTGACTGAACCTTTACGCGTAAATTCACTATTCCATTCATAGAGAAAAAAAAAGTATAGATTACGATATACTGACTGAACTATGACTATTCATGATTCCATAATTGAATCAATTACACAAACTAGAGGAATGTTATGGTAAAACTTCGTTTAAAACGATGTGGTAGAAAGCAACGTGCGACTTGAATTGAAGGACATGATCTGCTGTGGATTTTTTCATCCGCCACTTTTTATATAGGAATAAAGGTGCTCTTGGCTCGACATTTTGTGTTCTATTTTACTAGAGTCCTACACTTTTTTGGAATATAAAAAAGAGGACAGGATGGAGCTCGAGGAGAATAGAAAGTTTTTATTTCTTTCGCAGGAGTAAGGATCTAGGGTTAGTGCGAATCAATAAGTTGGAACAACTTCGTAAGTCTTTTTATATTGAAAAAAAAAGTCCTTTCAAGCAATTTTACAATGGAAAAGGAAATTTTCTTAAAATTGTAAAATTCTTTGAATCAAAAGTCTATCATGCGTGAATCAAGCGTTTGTATGATTCTTTGTATAGAAAGAAAAGAAATCATAAACAAAATAAGGGGCTTGTTGCTGCCCTTTTTTAATAAAACGATTCAAGATCACCGAAGTCATGTCTAAACCTAAAGATTCAAAGTAAGGATAAAGAATCCTGAAACAAGGAAATCCAGTTTTCAATTGTTTGAACAACTAGATCAGAATGAAGAATCAAAATTGATTATAAAAAATGAGACAAACAAAAAAAGGGCTAGAGACTACTCAATAAAAAAAGTACTTAAGGATTCTCCGGTGAGATATTTGAGAGTTATTTAACTTGAGTTACGAGAGTACGAATGTTACGAATGCTTTTTATGGAAAAAATAGTTAGGGTTTCAATACTGGCTAATTGATTTAATGTTTTTATTAATCTATTTAATATTTGAATTTTATACAGAGAGTTAAAGTTAACTTCTACTCATTGAATTTTTTTTCTCGAGCCGTACGAGGCCAAAACCTCTTATACGTTTCTAGGGGGGGGTATTTTTCATATACATCTATCCCAATGAGCCGTTTATCGAATCGTTGCAATTGATGTTCGATCCCGAAGAGAAGGAAGAGATCTTAGCAAGGTGGGTTTTTATGATCCGATAACTAATCAAACTTATTTAAATCTTCCTGCTATTCTCGATTTTCTTAAAAAAGGCGCTCAACCAACAAGAACAGTTCATGATATTTCAAAGAAGGCAGGGATTTTTACGGAATTAAGTCTTAATAAAACAAAATTGAATTAATGAACTATAAAAAAGAGGATGTGAAAGACTCGTATATAGCTTGATATCAAATTTTATCTACTCTTCTCTTTCCTCCTCTTTCACTTCCATCATATTTATTTTGATTTCTTAGAATTTCCATTTATTATTAGTATTCCTCCTAAGGTACGAATACTAAAAAATACCCTGCTAACAACTACTATGTTTTATAATCATAAACAAATTTATGCAAAATTTTTTGGATCTATATTATAGAAATTCTAATTTTTTTATAAATACAAAATTTTACTGTATAGAAAATAATACTGTATATAAAATAATATATTAATTCTGAATAAAACTAATATATTATTATATGAATAATTTATTCATCATAAAAAATGGGTCTAAAAAGATTTGAGATTACCCTAACTGGCTTAGTTTTCATTCATTCTATGAACTAACAAACCAAGGGGTTAAGCTTTTTTATTTATTTTTTCTATTCTTGTCACTATATGAAAAATTCACAATCATATTGACAACAGTGTATGGACCAAATATAATTCTCTCATAGAGAAATGGATCTATTTATCCCTGACGCACACACGACTGGATTTTTTTTTTCTTTATTCTGGTTGTATCTACATATTTGCAGTACGTTCTTTTTTTTGTTTTTTGGGGTTGCTAACTCAACGGTAGAGTACTCGGCTTTTAAGTGCGACTAGCATCTTTTACACATTTGTATGAAGAAAAATATTCGTCCAGATCTGCGGTAGAGTTTGTAAGACCACGACTGATCCTGAAAGGAATGAATGGAAAAAATAGCATGTCGTATCAAGGGAGAATTCAGATAACAGTTTTTTTGCTTTCCTGATCGGTACAACCTGTGTTTTCGATGTCGCAAAAAAAAAAAAAGGAATTCCAATTTGGGTCAAGTGAATAAATATAAATGGATGGATAAAAAAATCAGTTTTCCTGATTCCAGGAAAAAAAAAAGAAACGAGCTTCCATTCGTAATTTGAAAAATTACCCGATCTAATTAAATGTTAAAAATAGATTAGTGCCTAATACGGGTATGGGAAGGCACTTTTTTCTTGCGTGTTATTGTCAATTTTTTCATGAGTCCTAATTATTTTTTTACCTAGTCCATTTGGGTTAGGTTGGAGTGTGTAAAAGAAGCAGTATATTGATAAAAAATATATATATTTCCAAAATCAAAAGAGCGATTAGGTTAAAAAAATAAAGGATTTCTAATCATCTTGTTTTGTTATTCTATAATATAACGAACAGAAACCTATTAAAGATAGAGAATCCGGTTAGCAGTCTACCTGTTTATGAGGTATCTATTGCTTTCGTAGTCTAATACCTTATTTTGACTGTATCGCACTATGTGTCATTTCAGAACTCAAGAAAATAAAGACTTTACCTTTAGTTCAAATCGAATTTTAATCCAAATGGAGAAATTTCAAGGATATTTAGAGTTCGATGGGGCTCGGCAACAGAGTTTTCTATATCCACTTTTTTTTCGGGAGTATATTTATGTACTTGCTTATGATCATGGTTTAAATAGATTAAATAGAAATCGCTCTATTTTCTTGGAAAATACGGATTATGACAAAAAATATAGTTCACTCATTGTGAAACGCTTAATTTTTCGAATGTATGAACAGAATCGTTTGATTATTCCCACTAAGGATTTGAACCAAAATCCCTTTTTGGGGCATACCAGTCTTTTCTATTATCAAATGATATCTGTTTTATTTGCAGTGATTGTAGAAATTCCATTTTCCCTAAGATTAGGATCCTCTTTCCAAGGAAAACAATTAAAAAAATCTTATAATTTACAATCAATTCATTCAATATTTCCCTTTTTAGAAGACAAATTAGCAAATTTTAATTATGTGTTAGATGTACTAATACCTTACCCCATCCATCTAGAAATCTTGGTTCAAACCCTACGTTACCGGGTAAAAGATGCCTCTTATTTGCATTTTTTTCGGTTCTGTCTATACGAGTATTGCAATTGGAAGAATTTTTATATTAAAAAAAAATCAATTTTTAATCCAAGATTTTTCTTGTTCTTATATAATTCTCATGTATGTGAATACGAATCCATCTTTTTTTTTCTACGCAAGCGGTCTTCGCATTTACGATCGACATCTTATGAAGTCCTTTTTGAGCGAATTTTTTTCTATGGAAAAATACAACATTTTTTAAAAGTTTTTGTTAAGAATTTTCCGGCGATCCTAGGGTTGCTCAAGGATCCTTTCATACATTATGTTAGATATCGCGGAAGATGCATTCTGACAACAAAGGATACGCCGCTTCTGATGAATAAATGGAAATATTATTTTGTTAATTTATGGCAATGTTATTTTTCCGTATGGTTTCAATCGCAAAAGGTCAATATAAATCAATTATCTAAAGATAATTTAGAGTTTCTGGGTTATCTGTCAAGTTTGCGA